TAAGCTTGCATTCTAGAAGCGGTAGCTTCCCGCCTCCTTCGGTGAGAAGTTCCCTTCCCTTTTCTAAAATGCCTGATTGGTCCGCCTCAGCAAATGTACAAAGTGGACCGCTGTTTGGCTGACCCCCTTCTTCCGGTTGGGTTGACCCAGAAGTCAAGTAAGAAGGAATGGAACCCTATACAAGCCTATATATTGGGCGTCTGCAGTTCACACTTGGGCAAAGACGCCTATATATTGGGGCTTGTATAGGCTTTGGAATTGGAAGCGGAACACGAACCGATTTCCGCTATTCCGGGTTCTTATTGAGCGTAGCGAAATCAAGGTTTATGATAAAGTCAGCGAAGTTTCTATAGTGTTCTACCTTTGCGTAGTCTCGGTCCACAGTTCCAGGCTCCGTACCGACGCCTCACTACTACTTAATTAATTAACGGCTAAGCGATTTCATAACCTGAGCTTTCCTAAACCAGCTGACCTTACTTCGTAACCTTAACGTACTTTCTTTCCTCCCCTCAGCCATACATCTCTTTTTTCCCTACTTTTTTTTTTGCTTTTGGGCGACATTGAACCCCGCCTTCTTCAGTGGCCAAGTTGAACCGTTCAACGGTTCTTCGGCCTACCATCTTTCTTTTTCAAGGTTGAACAAGGAAAAAGAGAAGACAGCGCGCCAAGCAAGGGCAGAGGAATAATACGGCAGGGTCCAGCTCGGACAACGGGAGCAGATGGGAGGTTCAGCAGGAGGATAGAGAATCAAGAGGATCGACAATCAAACTTTTTCGGCATTTCCCCTTAAACTACCAACAATCCGATCATGAGCTTCACACATCACAGATGGGGTTATGCCTTACCCCTAATAATAATAAGGCAAATATATTATTCCAATTTCAGGGTATTAATGTCGTATAGTAGGTATTATAGCAGTGAAAGTCATACAGATCATCATACTATCATCAATCAGTTTTGGGCACAATTCTACAGGGATCTAGAAGCTAAGGTCATAGAAAAAGGAGATGATAAAACGTATAATGAGGAAGTTTTTAACTTATTGAATGAGTACAAGAAGGGGAAACAAATCATTAATAATACTATAGACCTACCGGAAAAAGAGTTAAATGAGTTACAAGTGAAGATTGAAAATTTATCAATGGAATTCGATGAAAATAGTATATTTCAAGAGAGTGCTAACATAATCAAACTATTGATAGGAAAAGATCTTCCACTTCTAGAGAACAGAAGTCAAAATTCTAATTACAGTGTACACTACTAATAAAGATAAGATGTGAGTCAGCTGATGAGAAGCTAGGAATTTTTGCAGATAGCTTGAGCCTCTTAGTGAACGGTTTCTGTTTCGTAAGTAACTTAGTGCAAAAGCCAAAACAAATGAAATGAAAACTAATTATGACTACTTTGACAATGGAACGTTTTGAGTCAGATCTCAAGTTATTATTTGAGTTAATGGATCGTAACTATCAACAGAATGATAGTGAATTTCCCTTGATTTCTAGTAGAGAGCTCAACTGTTTTAAGGATCGAATGACTGATCTCAGTAACAAAGATATTGGAAGTGAGGATGCTGATAAGCTATATGATCCAATAATGGAACCCTTGGTTCAATCGGCGTTAGCAGACTTACTTTACATTAAAAAGAAAGGAATTGATTTACCTGAGTTCAAGGAGTTCCATCCTAATTATATACGAAATTCATTTCTGGATAACTTAATTGCTATTAAAGCATCGGTCACACTAGGTTCTTTTAAGCATTTAGAGTTATCACCAAGTGCTGCTTCTATGGCCTATACTCAAAAATGGGGAAAATTCTGCAACAAAAGAAGGTTGAAGCTTTGTTACCGAATCCTATTCTCAAGATAATGGTAGATTCCTTTGTGAAAAGACTCCAGGTGGATGGAGATCAGTTAGATAGAATAGCCGGATTCGTTCTAACTAAAAGGAAACCAACCAGAGGAATGGGATCACTCTATTTTTTTATTATGGATTTGTATTTAGAGCATGTTGATCATTTCATTTATGACACGATAAGCAAATATGGATTAAACTGTTTTTGGAGTCGGTGCCTGAATACCGCCATCCTTGGATTTACGGATAAGAAGACTGTAACCCAATTGTTTGAAATCTTGCAGTTACACATCGTACTTGCTGCATGGGGATTGACTGCTAAAGTACGTTCAGGAACCAGGGGAGGTAAAGTTCTTAGACCTTGGAATGGGAAGCTCTATATTAATAATGAAGGGAACCTACAATGGGAAAGACCTTCAAGTATCATTGACATCTAATAATTGGAAAACCGAATAAGAGTGCTTATGATACGTGTATGCTTCATAACATAAAAAGATGAAAAAATTGAAACGGACCGGTCTAACGGTTGAACCGGGGGTAAGGGAGATAAGGGAGGGCCCTTACCACATGCTCCAGTAAGTAGATCATTATAGTTTTGTGTTTATTGTTCCTGGAAGAAACTCCTGGACTGCTAATTCACTCTAAGCTATTGCCTCTTAGTGGACAGCTCTAACTCATACCCGGAGTTCCCCCAAACCTACTGGTAGGTTCACCCTTGCATGGCGCGCTGTAATATTCTCGTTGAGGGTGTGAAAAGTGTTTTGTGTATTTGTTCCCCCTTTATTAGTAAGGCCGAGCAACTAGCTGCTGCAGGATTGGACGTCTATCTATCTCACCACGCTCTTCTACTCCTAGAAAGGCCCTATGAAGTCAAGGGGAAGGGAAGGAATGCTCTGCTCATCTTTCTTACGGCTCGTTACCGAAGCGCCCTATCTTACCAATAAAAAGCACCAAAAAACTCAAAATGAAATAATAATCTTCAATTCGTGTCTTTTTCCGGCGAAGGCATTATTGAACGAAAGAGATGGCGGTTCATCGGCCTTGCCCTATGAAAAGGAGCTTCTGAACCGGTTGGGAAAGCTGCTTCACTTCGTTCCCCTCTATCTATGAAGCCTTGACCTCCTTCTCCATTCGACATGGCTACAGCCAGACAGTCTTTCTTGAACGTGGGGCAGTTCCTTTCTTATATAGAAAGATCAGGGTCGAAATAAGACAAACTATCTGGTGAAAACTAGACTTGCATTCCAACAATGATGTGATGTAATCTCGGTTGAAGATAAATCAGGTGCAACCCATTCAATTAGCTGCCGCTTTCCTTCAATTCAACTACCTGCTACTATAGGAAGTAATGTTCCCAGGCTAGGCTAGTGAATCGGGTTCTCTCCCGTTGGTCGATTGCTCAACCGTACTTTGGCTAGTGAGTTAGCGCTGAGACTTTCTATCCTTCACCCACCATGCAAGTCAGGGCTGGTCAGTCATGGTGACAATAAATGCTCTTTCCTTTCCACTACTAATAAGGCAAGCAAGTTCTACTCACTACTAATAAGGAAGGGGTCAAAGCGAAGGAGTCACAAACCTGAAACTCATCGAGGAAAAGGCAAGATTCTCTTTCTTGTAGTGGCTACCAAAAATCTCTCTAAGACTAAGATCGATAGACGAATGCGCCCCGTGATGAATAGAAACTGATATTCTGAGTCACAGAGTTAACTCAATTAGTCTGGAAACTCAGCGCCAATATATATTGGGGCTTGTATAGGCTTTGAAAGCGAAACTGGCTTTCGAACTTGCCCTCGCCTATATTTAAGTAAGGGTTGCAGTTTGCCATATCGCTTATCTTGGGCTAATGCTTGGTAGTGCCCCTATCTCTTTTAGGCTTTCAACCCCCCTAAACATGTTAGGCCGTCAAAGAAAGGAGAGTGGTGAACAAAATCAATGCTCCCCCTTGAATAGATGGAGCAATCATAGATGCATCTTGAGGACATACTTCAACTGTGAACCTGATTGATTATTCTTTTTTCTACTTGCTTGATCTCACAAGGAACTGCTAGCGTCTGAGTCTATCCCAAATCCCTATCGTGAAATAACTTAGAGAAAGCTCATGGGAAAAGCACACTTTTCTTTCTTTATTCGGTTAGCTCAATCAGCCCCTAAGCTGGCCCCCTTCAAAACCCATTATTTAATAAGCTTGCACCACTTTCTATCAAGCTGAAGGGGACTCCCCCCAATGGAATGGTCTTAGAGCGGCTTGGCATTTCGCCCTTATCGCTAAATCAATGAGATAGGTGGATCAAGAAGCTATCTCTGTTTGAGAAAATCCTCTTCCTAAGGTCGAGCAGCTATTGCTGCTTGCCTCTCTCGTCTAGTGGTGCGATTCGGGAAACTTTTTGTCTAGAAAGAGAATGCCTACTCTAAATCATATAAGGGAAAAAAGAAGACATGAGATCAAGTGAGAACTCCAGAATCTTCTTGCTCCTCGAGAAAGAAAGGCACGGAACTTGGGTGATGGCTTGTAGCTTTTGAATCTACCTATCATACAATTCGACTTTGAGACCTTATGAATGAGGGGCCCTCTAATGCCGTGATAGAATAGAGCAAGATCAGGGCCCTATCTCTTAAAGCTTCACTGGACCCCTTACTATCATCAATCATAGACTTTGATTTGAGATCGAAACTGGCTTCCTGGCTTTCTTGCATCCTTTCAAGAGCTTCCTATTCTCTCTATAGCAGGTCAAGCCTTAGAAAGGAATTCAAAAGCAATCATACGCACCCCTTCTTGACTTCAAGCTGAGCCCCATTGCCCCTTACTCATATGCTCCCCTCTCCCCTCTATCTGTATGCGAGCAGCTTTCAGACCCTCTCGCTTCACTCGAGTAGCTTTCGCACCTCTTCCTAATAAAGGTCTTGTCCCTCTCTTTCGCAAGGGAATCTCTACTTTAAGGCATCAAACTCATAACTAGCTTCTTTCCCTCGATCGACTAATAGAGCAGAGCGTGTGACATATCCCTGATCTCTTAGAAGAATATCCCGTTTAATGAGTTAAGACTCTCTAAGCCTTTCCCTTTCTTGGTTGGCAGAAATCTTGAATCACAGGAGAGCAAGAAAGAAGAGTTCTTTCTATGGCACTAGTTATGATATGCGGTATGAGAACAACTACAACTCTAGCTCCGCTTCGGGGGACGCATTGTGAGTTTCCCAGTCACTAATAGAGAAGAGTTTCCCCGGCATTCTTCCCAAAGTTAATAGTAATTGCTTAGTGTAATTACCTACGAGAGTAAGTAAGAAAGGAAGAGAAGAAGCCGGAAGGAAGTCTTTAGCCGCTTGAACTGCTTTCCCTCTCTACCAGAGAATCACCTGATCTTGCAGCCTATCTTGTGCTTTCTCTCCGGAGGAATGAATCTTCGCCCTCTTTTTCCCCATTCTATCTATTCTCAAAAGCGGAATGAAACTTCCTCCGCTTCTACCGATATTGAGCTTTCTCCTGATTCAGTTTGTGACGGATTCTCCTAAGATGAAAAAGTAGGCCTTTCCTCATTCCCTTTCCTCCTAAGCCTAATCCTTTGCTTTGGTCGAGCCTGAATTCCCTCTTCCGGCTTATCGAATGAAGCCCCCTTTATGAGTAAGCATTCTCCTTGCTACGCTACATAAAGGCTGGTGTTAAAGTCTTCCTCGCTTCGTTCTAAACCCATATCGGGCTTACTTATTCAGGGGGGGACTCTATTTATGTTATCCAATTCTGAGATCGAAGCATAGATAAAGACAAGGGCAGTAAAGTGAAGCCTTTCTGCTATCAGAACAATTCACTGCAGATGGACGCTGAGTACGCTTTCGCGCGGCAGCAACCAAGCTCACTTCGCGCCCCTCTATCTATGAAGCACGCACCCTGATCGATTAGTTGGCAAAGAAGACTTGGTTGGGGGTGGAAGCGGGCTAGACTTTGAATGCTTTCTTGCGCCTTGTATAACTATCGATCAATGGGTGCGCTCTCGCCCCTATTCTATCTTAATCAAAGCTGTCGTCTTTGATTCTTCCTTCTCTTCTAGCCCTGTGCTTTAGCACACTTTATTTATACTAATTATTCATATCACCCTTTGCTGCTTGATTTTTGATATTTGGTTGAAATTCATATCTCAAAGACGGGTCTTTCTACTTTCTTCCATACAATTCAAAAAGAAGGGAAAGAAGGCTATCGCCCCTACTAGTAAGCAGCAGAAAGGGAATAAACTCGACTCGAACCTCTGCAGAGTGCCTTTTCTCTGCCCTACGCCGGACATTTCTCTTTCCTTTCTCATCTCGGCATCGTGGTTCACTCACGAAGGAAGAAGCCCTAAATGAGTAAGGCTGCTTGGGTGAGGACAACTGGAATCATGCGCATGGCTCTATGTCGGCACTTACGAGTGAGAATGGTTCCCCCATCTCGCACAACACAATAAGGCGAGGGCTAAGTGAAAGCTTTCTATCTCAGCATTTACGTGGACTGACTTGATAACTATTATAGTGCATCGAGAAAAAGATTTTGTATTAATATCAAAATGGATCACCTTCTTACCTAACCTAAGAAAGACCTTGGGCTGCTAAGAGAGACTAGTTTCATTAATGCCTTCTTTCTGGGCTTCTTACTTCTCTATCAAAAAGAAATTCCTGTAATAGTGGATGCTGCTAGATCAACTGCTGCTGGCCGTGAAAGCGTCATTAAAAGACTACTTTTTCTCGAAATATGGACAAATGGGGCGCCTCCTCTATTTATGAAGGGCTTGGCTTTTCCCCCTGCCCTCTACGCTTGTGGATTGGCTCTATTATTTCTCCCCTTATAGCAATCAGTTCCTTGCCTTAGCACCATTACTTGGAAAGGCGGTTCTAGTTGCCTGCATATACGCCATAAGGAGGAATGGCAGAACGGAGGCCTTACAAGCGAGGGTGAATTTCGGATTGAAAGCCGGATCACAAGACGTAATCTCATTCCAATCTCTCTCTTTTCAGGACCCCCATACTAAACATTGGCGGTAAGATGAGGAGCCGAGTGACGCCCTACTAATTAGTACACGTCAAGGGAGGAGAGATATGAGGAGGGCATCCGGGGATTCGCTAAGCAGAAGTCCTTAACCCGAAGAGTGAAGTTGATAACATCTACAACCTATTCTTGAAAAGAACGTCTTTGTCCACCCCCACCCGGGCTCCTTACCTTTCTCACGAAGCAAGAACTCCACTTTCTACCGCATCTGAGAGTATGAATCAACAAAAGCAAGCTCTGACTCGGCGTTAAGGGAGGGAAGAATCAACGGCCCCTCAACGAGATAGGGGCGCTAACGCGCATCTGTTTTCTTTCTTGTTGGTCCTGCAAGAAGAAAGGTCACTTGAGTTTTGAGTGCCCATAAAAGAAGGGCAAAGGGAAAAAGCCATGATGATCAGGAAAAGGTAGTGTTGGTCACTACTATGGCCCTGTTTGCCAACATTTCAGATAGTTGGTGGATCGGGTCCTCGCATCATATTTTCTTCTTCAAGGGTGCAGATATGATTGAAGAACTAGGTTCTTCATATATGGGCAATGGCACTTCAACTGTAATCAGAGGCCGAGGGAATGTGTAATTGCTGTTGGAAAACGGAAAGTCAGAAGGAGGTATCAAATATTGATTTTCTTTTTGTATTTGAAAAGAACCTACTCTCGATGAGAAGAGCCTTGACTTGATATTCTATTAGTAAAGCGCTAGCGCGCTACTTCTAGCAGCTTGCTTCAAAGCTTTACTAATAGGGCTTTTTTTATAGAGAGAGAGGTGAGTAAGGGAAGGGGCTGCTTCTTAGCGCTCCAGGAAATGAGATGGAGACCAAGAACAAAAGCCCTATTAGTAAATAGAGCGCCTTACTAGTAAGGTCAGGCGCCTTTAAAAATATTATATGCGCGGCCTGCCTTGATTTTCTAAGAGTAGGGGCGGCACCTGGAGATATAGGCTTAAGGATGGACGAGATAAGAATTCTTCAGTCTACTTTGTTTGGGTTAGGCGAAGTCCAGAGGTGGAGCGAGATACTGGAGTGCCGAGAAAGTAATGCAGCGGATGAAAGAGACAAATTGGTTGCCAAGCTCCTTGATGAAATCGAATGTTGTCGTCAACGTATAAAAGAAGGAGGAGGAAACGAGCTAAATTTCTGAAACCAGGCCCCCTTCTTAGCTCTTGGTGCCTGCTTTAGCTTGCCTTACTAGATAGGGGGCCGTAACGTAAATCGCTTTCTTGAGCTTGCATACCAAGTTAGGATTCCTAGGAGAAGAGAAGCATAGATAGAAAAGGTTGGAGAAGGCTGAATAGAAACTTTTTCTTGCCTTCCCTTATGTTGTTGAAAGGCATTCTTCACGTCAAGTTGAAATAAGGGAAACTTTTTTTTTGATTGCAGCCCTTTGATTTTCATAGGCTTGTTTCCCTTCAGGCAATGAAACTCAGTCTTATTCTTTTTGTCCTGGGCATTGATTTCTTCCTGCATAGCATATCTCCAGCAAGAATGATTGAAGGCTTCAGCAAATGATTCAGGTTCATGAGAAGATTGAACTGACATGAAGTAAGCTCGATGTTTTGGGGCAATTTGGATTGAGGATCGACGAACCGGATCCAGAATTTGAGGAAGCGACTGGAAGGAAAGCAACTGGGCTAGACTGCTGATCTTCTGGAGTAGTCTTAGCCTGGGAAAAAAATGTAATCGCCGCCGAGAATAAACATGCTGTGCCGGGTGACTGGAATCCTCTGAGGTCAGCTGAACAGGCTGACAATCGGCAGAAGATGCTGGCCTGAAGAGTCAGGCTGATCCGTAACATCAACTGCAGAAGAATGAGGTTCGAGTTGATGAACAGGAGAAGGCCGAAATACATCTCCATCACCATTCTCCCTTAACTTGAAGAGGCTGATTAATTAGGTTAAGGAAAATATGAGGCGACCTCAAACAAGAAAACATTCAAGGATACATCGAGTCTCTTGGATTTCACGTCATAGCATCTATACCTTAACTACTTAAGTACCAAAGGCTGAGCATATCCAAGAAAGACACAAGTGGTTGCCTTGGGGACAATTTAGCTCTTAACTGCGCAAACAAAACACGTGCATCCTTTCACTCGAAAATGCTTAGCTTATAGGATGGACCCAGTAAGAATTGAAAATCAAATATAAAATAAAGGGAGGTGCCGCTGCAGCTTATTCCCTCTCTCTTCCCCCCCTATGAGAGATGTCCCGTCCCTTCTTTATGCACATCCATATACATAGCCAGACACAAAGGTGTACAATCCGGTCATGCGGTTCTTGAAGTTCATTCACTTTAGGTTCTCTTACTTGCTCTAGTGGCTGGCAAACGCCAACCGAGAGGGGAGAGCGAATGGCTCAGGAATCGACTGGTGGAGAGCGGACTCGTGGAGCTGCTGCTTGGATTATCGTAGAATAAGAGGGGCCGTCTTAGGAAATGACTTAACTTCACAGATGCCGCCCCAGCTCGACTCGAGACCAAGACTCCAACCAACCTTCTATTAGTTAGTAAAGGCCAATAGCGGCCCAACTCACTCTAATGGCGGCCGGAGATTGATTGAAAAGGCAGCCCTTTAGCCTACCTACTCGTGCTCGTAGCTCGATCGGAGGTTAAGAGTGTGGTCCGGCGGAAAAACAGAAGTCGTCCGTAGAAAGTGATACGTGAATTGCTCAGTAGTGCTTCGCCACTACCGTAGCTGGCGGAAATAGCTTAATGGTAGAGCATAGCCTTGCCAAGGCTGAGGTTGAGGGTTCAAGTCCCTCCTTCCGCTCCTGGCTTCGTCGTTGAGTGGAGAAGCCCCTCAACGAGATAGGGGCGAGCAGCCGGTTCCAAACCTATCTTACTAATAATAAGAAAGGGGCAAGCCTCCTAACAAGTAGCTGGCCGTTGCGCGCTAGCGTTTTCCCTTACTAGTTTCGGGGCTGCTAGTTGTAGCGCGCAGTGTACTAGTTCATAGGAAAAGCGGATTGAGATTACTAATGACGGATGGAGGTTGACGATAGAACATGTTCGGTGCCTCGCCCCGTACTCTAAGGCTCCTTCGTCGGAGACTGCAAATGATGGGAATCCTATCGATAAAGAAGAGGCATAGGCATCGCCTCTCGATCCAATCCGTCTTTCCCTGGCCTCCCCAACACACTGAAGATCCCTCATTCCACTAATTCGTTGTTACTGATTCATTCAAGGACTGAAAGCTTTTCGTTTTATTCAAAGGCATAGACTCCCCACTTCTTTGTCTTATTAGCGCAGGTGTTCGTCAACGATGAAAGCCCGGCCTTAAGACTCGAGTTGAGAAAGAGGGCGGATAGGAGGGCTCCCTGGGACTGGTCCAGACGGGTGGATTATAGAGCTAGGGGCGGATCAATGGTTTGTCCATTGGGATTAGGCATGGACGAGCCTTGCAGTAGAAAGGTCTTCGTTGCGGTTCAAACTGGCCCAACTCACTCTAATGGCGTACTACGGAATGAAATACTCCCTTTTGGTAGGTTCGAATCGGGCATCTGCAACTAAGAGGGAGCAGTAGATCGTCGATTGAAGAGCCAGGTCAGTCAACTTCTATTTTGACTTCTATTGATTTTGGATTCCCTTCAGTCCGCACTAAGAAGCAACGGCCTAAAAGAGATAGGGGCACTAACCTCCTTATTATCCTTATTCTTATTAAAGGGCTTTAGTTTTCTTGCCCTTCGCCTACCTCCCATCTATATCTATAGGCGGCAATGGTAAGAGCTGGTAAGCATGGTAACTGTATCGGCGCATAAAAGAAGAAAGGCCGGCGCCCAACTTACTATTAAGGTTCTATCTAGGCTCCGCTCTTACGTACGCCCCACCTCACATAGAAGAAGGGGAACCCCTTCAATAGAAGAACCCGTGTGGGTGGGAGGGGATTGAATCATTCATTCATCAGATACGTCTTCTTCCGTGATCCATTTCATGTTAACTTGAATTAGTTATCAAAAGGCCTACTTTACAAAGGGAAGGTCGTTTCCCGGTAACCTAAGCTTCGTCACCGTCGGTTCCCGCAACCTTTTTGATGTCTTTCTTTCGGCTTTCAGTGAACTATTGAAGCTATTGAGAGAGTACCAAATGCTGACGAAGGTTACCGACTTTCGGTGGACCATACATACATATTAGGGTTAGGGCCCTTCAACATTAAGTCGTTCAGTCGAACAGCTCCACGAGTCTAAGGTTACAGAAGCGTTCGCCAACTTTGATAGGTATAGCATTGCGAACAGAGAGCTTACCGTTTGTTTCTATTAGAGTCGCGAGCTTGTTGTAGCCCTATTTTAGTAGACTAGGCCTAAAGGGAAAACTTGCTGCTTACTTGCTATATCCCCGCGTTCTTGCACGGCTTGGCTCGTTCTTCGAGCCCTGCTTCTCCCTTCCCCCTCTCCCCGTTCTCAGTTACTCATCAAATGCCAAAAAAAGGCCGTATGGAGTATAGCCAAGTGGTAAGGCATCGGTTTTTGGTACTGACATGCAAAGGTTCGAATCCTTTTACTCCAGATTATGAACACCCGATCGGATCTGTCAAGAACGAGCTGACGACTACAGGGGAAGCGGCTGACTGCAGTCCCTGAGCCTAGCTTGTAGCAATTTGACTTATTCCTACTTTGCTAAGAGAAGAGAAAGAAGGGCTCGTATTTGACAGATTTCGAGCAACCCCCAACCTTCTATAAGGCCACTCGTCATGAACCCCCTTAGCCCCGACCCCAATGTGAGTTTTGGGTCGAAACTCTTCCTGTAGAAACCTCCTTCAACTTCTTTTTTCAGTAGGAAAGTCAGATGCCTCTCCTGCGGGCCCCTTTGAATAGATGCCCCATAAAGAAAGAGTGAGCGCTCACTCTTATTTTATTTTATTCTGGGGCCCCGCGAAATCTCACTTTTTGGAAATCTGGAAAGTGGGAGTATAGGTTTTTTTGAAGACCTCCTCCTTCTCCATTATTCTAATCATTGAATTAGGTAGGACACTCGCCCTACTTCTAAGGATAGATAGAAAAGGTGGGTTGGGGTTTAGGAGGTATTTGAAGCGCATGCTTGTTTCTTGAATAGAGAAAGGGCTTGGCATTTCACTCTTTGTTGTGGGGGTTGTCACGGATTGGCCGGCCTCCAATCTTCTTTTAAAGAGTTTTTTCGGTTTCACATCACATTAGTCATTCCATTCCTTCCGGATAACCTAAAACGTGCAGGCCTACCTAAGAATAGAGAGGGTACTTTCAGATTGGTTATATTACGATGTCTACGATGGGATATAAAAGAAGAAAAAAACTTTCTCTTCTCTTGAGCCTCTTTTGTTTTGTTTGATTGATCTTGCCACTGAGAACTGGTAGGTAGGTATGTCTTTCTCTGGATCCCGCTGAGCTGAAAGACATGAAACATACAAAAAAAAGAGTTTAGATGCTCTCGAAAGCTCATGTGACCGAAGGTAGGAAGATATGGGCTAGAAAAGCATGTTAATAATCACCGCAGGCCCTTATGCCCCGAGTGCTTCGCCCCAGAAGTGGAACTAACTGGAGGGTCGGTATGCGAAGAGAGGTCTCCCTTGTAACAGGAGTGAAGAATGACCCGACCCGGCCACAAGAAGCTTAAAGGGAAAGGGCAGAGTTAGGGGCAATGGTACCAGACGTTAAGGAGAGAGAAGTGAGTTGGTCTCGATGAGAGCCCGGGCGAGTCTCGTGTGTGATAGCCCGCACCCTTAAAGCCCAAAAAGGGACCAAAAAGGGATAGGGCTCGAGGTCTACTTCTACCTAGATACATACAGCTTGCCTTACCACCATTGAAGAGCCTTTTCTGATAGAGGGGAGTGGGCTTTATCGATATGAGCGCTCAAAAATAGGTGGAGTTCGCCCTTTGAAGCATAGTGAAGTGTTGCAACAGGGGGTTGTTCAGCGAACGAGAAGCAAACAAAGTCTCCATGCCAACATTGATGGCTTCGCTGCTATCCAGAAGAGAGCCTTACTCTATAGGGGTGCTAACGCTTTACTAAACTTGTCAAATATCAAGTTTTTGCTCTTCTTCTGTTTTACGAATCTAACTAATCTATACTACTACTACTAACTATAGTCAGACTAGGTCTTCAACGAGTGAACTAGCATAGTCTAGTTTCTATATTTTGTGCTACTAGAACCATAAGCCGCACTATACTATACTTGACTGAACCTCCTTACGCCGGTTCAAATAAGGCAATAAGAGAGGCCCCTTTCCTTAGTGCGCGTCAGCCCCTCAACGAGATAGGGGGCGCCTTTTCCTTAAGCATTTCTTTCTACATTTCAGGTCAGGGAAGAACCTGAGGGACGCTTTCTTACCGGAAGAAAGAAGGAGCCGCTCGTCCCGGGAAACGAAGTACGCTTTGGTGAGCGAAAAGCAGCCAGGTATAGGAGAAGGGGCGGTTGGCTTAGTCAAGATAGTCAAAAGTGGAACTTGGTGAATAGTGCCTCGGCTCGGTTGAGTAATGTGGGTCGCTCGGCTCCTTTGAAAGTATATACAAAATGGGACTTGTTCTAGTGGAAAGACATTTCTCCCCTATCTCAACATCAACAAGGAAAAACACATAAGATTTGTTCGCTAGAGCTCATCACTGAAGAATGGTGGCTTGACTTTTTGGAATTAGAGAAGAACTTCTTCGCGTGGGCGGCGTACGTACAAGGCTGTTCGGACCCCCTCCCTCTTGTATGAAGTGCGTTGCCATCGTCTCTTTCTCCTTTGCCAGGTGGAGTGGCATGGATTCGTCGATTGACGAATCGGATCTTGGCTCGCTGTCCCCTTTCACTTCTTTAGGGCGAACCAGTCTAGAAGTAGAAAGGGTTTAGGAGCGGACAGCAAGTTGGAGGACGCTGCAGAACCGCGTGATTGATCCATCTGTGCTATTCCCTAATTGAAGCAAGTTGGAAAGCCTGAAGAGCCCCTGAGACTTCTAATAGGCCCTACATTATATTGAATAAAATGAAAGCTGACTAGCAATCGCTCGTTTTTCTTATTAGCATGGGATTGACTGCTAATAGATGTTCTTTCATTATTAACATCCAATCCCATGCCAATATGGAATTCCTATCGATTTCCGATGGATAACAATCCATCTTTCTCGCTTTCGCTCTTTCTCCCAATCAATCGCGAGGGTTCCGGGCATGAGAACGCAAGTGCCGGAATCGAACAAAACAAAACGCCAGTCGGACGAAAGAAAAAATGCATAGTTTTCTGATAGGGGGAACTCGTTTCATGTCGGCGTATTCGTGCCGGTTAGACGTCGGCCATGAAATCCATCACTATACCGAACAGATCACGGGCATTCACATCCATCCTTTCTTGGCAGGCAAACGGAACTATGCGCGATTCTATCGTGAATCGCCTTCAGCAAGGTATGGCATTCAGGGTCTGAACCCGGGGAGAAATCTTTCTTCATAGATACAAGAATTCGTTGCTGATCTAAAAAAGATCTTATCCCTCTTTTTCTACATATGTGTTAGCGGACGTTTTTCATTCTTCACCCGGTCCTTAGTAGCGTTTCCGAAGTCAACCTAACCGGTTTCCTTTGGAAACGCGCTAAAACAGGCCTATAGGTTCGCCTTTCTAATAGAATCAGAGTATATAATTAGATATCAGTATATATAATTAGCCAGATCGTCTGAAGCATGAACAGAATCACCTTTGTTCCGCGAGTTCCTTTTTTTTTCGCTATCTATAGTAAGGGGCCTTTTCTTTCCCAGTAAGGCCGATGACTCGCTTGTTCAGTACTGCTAACTATTATAGGAGGGTGCCGGCCGTTAGGCATAAAGGGACTACCCGGTTGTTGAATCTCGTGCAAGTGGCGGTTGTGGTTGTATTGGCTGCAAGCGAAACGTAGGCGCTTTAGGTGTGTGTTGACCATGCACTCTCGCGTCATGTAATGTCGTATGTATTCGTTGAGGTGGTGTGGTGATTGATCTCAATGCTAATGGTTATCCCCAAGGTTCAACGAATGAATGAAGCTATGATCCGGATAGAGATGATGGTCTTCCTCTGATGTCTCCAAGCCGGCCATAATAGAATAGATAGGCAAAGCAGCCAATAGCAATCTGTTCTCGCCTATCGATAGATAGTAGGTTGCTTTCAAGCTCAAACCATTTGAAACTGAATTGCTACTTGATTCTTGTTATTGATAGACTGGTATTCTCCGCCCCTGCCCAATAAAGTAGAGGGAGAGAACTGGAAGAGAGAAGGAAAAAGAGCAGAGGATTGACAAGTCTAATGGGAGAAGAATGGCTAACACGTTGCCCGAACGCCTTACTTGATAGGGGCTTCGAGACTAGAAAATCTAACCCAAGCGGTCTAAGCCTTATAAGATAAGAGTAGGGGCGAACCCCAACCGAAAGGCGCTAGACGGACTAACGGCAAGCGAGATAAAGAAAGCAGCTGGCCCTATGTGTAAAACCGGAGCCAATGAGAATCTTCAAAGTTTTTGGGCAAGACAAGAAAGGAACTCGCCCTTTGCTTTGACACCAAGGGATAAGAGCTGATTGCTGGCGATGACTTGGTGAAGGGAATCTATGTCTCGACCCTATGTTGAGTAAGGTTCCGACCGCCATACATACATACATATTAGGGTTAGGGCCCTTCAACATTAAGTCGTTCAGTCGAACAGCGTAAGGAGGATAAGGGCGGCTTGAAAGGAAGGGCGTAGGCTTAATAGTGAACCTTTACTTAGACGAATGGCCTGCTTAGAGATATGAGATCAATGACTTAAAAGACAGATGCCGAGAGAAACTGTTAGACTTCTTTATTGCGTTGCGAAGAGAGATCGAAGCATAGATAAAGACAAGGGGATTTTTTGACTATTTTCTAAGGATGAAAAAGACAGAGAATAGAATAGAATATAACAACCCACCTCCAGGGCGTACCTCAGGAGCACCAATCTCCCCCGGCAAACATCTATCTGCACGAAGCGGATAGAAAGGGTGAAATATGAAAAAAAAGATGCAAAGGGAGTGTGAGATACCCCCCCACCCTATTTATTACGGTAAGGCGGGAAGTACGCAGCCGAACAACCGAAGGGGCTGGAGTTTTTCAGCTGCATCGCACTGCTGCATAAACAATGGATCCGCTGGGCTGGATAAGCTCCAAGGAATAGTGAAAAGCCGGAACTGGTTGCTTATTTACTTGTTGACCACAAAGGTAAGCAAAATTCTATTTTATTATATAGGCATGGTTGCTTACAAGACAAAAGCTAGCTTCTAGATGTTCTTTGCCTGAACATATAGAGGAAGCAACCTTCTGGCCTCTGTACCAGTAGTGGAGTGGCTTGCAACTTTCAATCAGAAAAGGAAAATTGAGCAAGGCAAGAGAGAAAGAAGTTGTCCCCCCCTACATATGCGCCGCCGGTCATATAGAGTGCGTAGCCCGCCACCGCATATGTAGAAAAAGAGGGAGCGGTGAAGGAAGAACAACCGTTTGACTTTGGCACATGAGGGGGGCTAGGTAACATAATGGAAATGTATCGGACTGCAAATCCTGGAATGACGGTTCGACCCCGTCCTTGGCCTCGGGGAGTGGCGAGCAGCACGGAACTTTCATTTATCAAATGGCATAAATCAAGGTTCCTTTGTTAAGAATCCACAGACAACATTTTAGAATTTCCAAACCAGCAACACAACATGAGAAGGAGCTTTTTACGTTACGCTTTAATAGAATGAATTCGGTAACAAGAGGGTAGAATACGCCCCATGGTCGATCGAAGGTCCTGTGCCACTTGAACTCAAATCTATCTTACCTTCAATCCATCTTTGTCCAGCCAGCTCATAACAAAATGTTAGACCGGGCTGACACAACCGAATTGGTTGAGGAAAAGGAAACCCCAGCGACCAAGCACTCCCGCCCCCAAAAGCTACGACCGAACAACCGCCAGGTTGTCAAGGACACGTCTGAAGAGGAGGCGGGCGCCCTCTAAGTTGACCACCCTACCCACTAATGGACTATGAGGGGGACAGGCTAACGGGAACCGCTCAGCTATTGTTGGTAAGGGAACCCTGCCTTACTTAGAATCGGCTGACCCCTTCATACTCGAGGGGATGGAACCGTGCCGAAAGCGAAGCCGGGAAACGGACCACAGCGCAACGACTAGGATTCGTGTCGGAGGAGTTTTGAGCCCACTTATGCTACGGCAAGGACCCGATACTCTCGAAGGGGCCACCAACCGCCCGAATCACTGTAGCAAACCCTCCCTTTACTCAATGGATAGCGCTTATCCTCTTTCAATCAACAAAATGAGAAATGGGGGAAAAAAAAGAGAGTTTGAGGTCTTTATTGAAGAGGCTTTGCACCGGACTAATGAAGATCCGGGTCTGGGCTTTCGAAAAGATGAAGATGCCCAGTGATTGAAAAAGCTTGTGTAAAGAGAAAGTTTCTTTTGAACAACCAACCTGACATAAGGATTATAGCTCGCCCACTTAGAGCAGATGGAGATTCTTGGACAGGGAAAAGCGGCACTCGACATCTATTAAACAACACCAAGAACAAAGCCATACCATGCCCTCGGGATAAACTTGTGATGATTGCCATGAATCCAATATGACCCCCTAAAAGCTGGGCCTCGAGGACGTGTACAAGAAGGTCTTTGCCGATTCCTATCAACATGGTGCACCTCTCAGTATAGGGGCGCCATATATATTGAAAAGGGGGAGACTTTGACTTGCTACTAGAGTATAGTATAGGAAAAAGCTTCTCTTTGATAGCGGTCATAGGGGGGTTCAGAAAGGATCTGATCGTAGATAGAGACTGAAACCTGTGCGGGGGTAGGGGCGGATGTAGCCAAGTGGATCAAGGCAGTGGATTGTGAATCCACCACGCGCGGGTTCAATCCCCGTCGTTCGCCCATCAATAAATGGACCATTTGTTACGGAGAAACAAGACAAACCTAGAAAGCATTTTTTCTGCAAGTCATCTCGAGGCACGCATCCAAGCCGATTGAAACATAGAAATCATAGATTCGCGTCGCCTACTTGCTGAAAGCACAAATGGAATGGCTAATCATTTATTGTATGAAGTTTTTAAGACCTCACTAATCAGCCTGTAACTTTCTTACACTTTCTAGTTAATAATGAATGAAATGAACCCCCGGATGAAGAGCGTCTTTCCCCCCCCTTTGACTAAACCATGGGGAGCCCCGACTAGTTTACCGGGCAAATTGAGTTGTCGTGACGATACCTTTCTTAGTGGAAGATCGGAAATTCTCTTCATCATGAGACTGATCGGATCCGCCGTAGACACCCGAGAGACCTCCACAAGGGAGGCTAAAAGAGTAAGATGACAACAAGCAAAGAGTTATGCTTTCATTTCTTTGTTGAGATTGAAATCAAGTTCTTTCAAAAGGGGGTAGGTATAATGCACGCAGGCCAAGTCAAGAAAAGGACTTCCTTACTTTTCTTTTATAGTAATCTTAATGACTAGTAGTTTGAAACCTTTGAATAATACTTTAAGCAAGCTTTCAGTCCTTAAGAAACTTTTCCGGTTTTTTTTCGGCACTCGGTTTCGAGGCTTTCAAATTGAGGGCAAGTTCAGTTTACTTTTTCGATTCGAAACTCCCATCTGCTCTAAGTGGGCGAGCTGATGGCGAGATCGATTTTTTGTTCGAGGTTCCAGAAAAAAGAGAGGAAGCACCGCCCAATGGTGCTTTTACGAAAGAGCTTAACTAATAGGGCACCGGTGGCTCTTCTCGACACTATCGAACCGCTCGGGAGGAATAGTTCTCGTATCCGGAAGGAAAAAAGTGCCCTATCCGCCTTGAAGTGATAGGGGAGGGGGCAGTGTCAGTTGTTTGTTTTCAAGTCAAGCTCCGTTTCCCTATCTCTTTTTAGGTTGGCATAACAAAGAAAGAGAGTGCCAAGAAACAACACATACCCGGAAGATTCGGGATCGTCAGGGAGCCCCTATAGACGTAAAGACTTTACTTCACTGAACCGGCACTACTATTTGTCGGCTCCTACCACTCGTCCCGGGTTTACGTGGCTCGTCAAGCTAAAAACAGAGGAGTTCCCTCCCCTTACCGTAATAAATAGGGTGGGGGGCCGTGGATGGACGAGTTCCTAAACTACGAAAGATATGGAGCGGATGGCGTACTGATAGATCTCCTATTCGTTCTGGATCTAGCTGACAATTATATATATATATATATAATTAGTAAAGTGCTAACATGCCCCGGCTTGATTTCTTGCTTGCTTACCAATTCATTTTATTAACAAAAACAGGAATGTGAGCTTACTACCGCCTGCTACAGATGCTTTACCGATGCCCCTCACTCCCCTGCCTGTACCTTCACCTGAGCGAGCTCAAAGGCAAGGGACGGAAGATATATTTACAGAACAACATTTAGGCACACCGTTTAACACAGTTACAGACAGAACAGATACAGGACTGGTTGGCCCCTTTCCGACAGATAGAGATAACACAGAAAAACTGATACGGGAAACTTTCCTGTTTCCGGATGACCTATTCCGGATTCGCTACTAAAAGAAGGGAAAGAAAACGTTAGCCCTTTAATAAGAATGCTGGAGTTTTTCAACTGCATCGTACCGGAGGCATATATAGCCTTTAGATAGATAGAGCCCCCGTGCTCCTAATGTAGAGCTAGAACTACTGCTACCGTGGAATCCGCGATCACACATGAGTACCTCGCCTTCCAAAAAAAGCGGCTGCTAATTGGCACTAATGCTAATGGGGATCATCGATCAAGAAGGACTTCGGAGACTGCAATCGAATTAAGAAATCAATCTCAATATAGGACCAACTCTTCTAGTTTCGCCTCTAACCTTACTACGCTACCCTGAAAAAAGGTCGAATTCAGCAGGGCTGCAGGCACGAAATGCCGATCAAATCCGTTACCGTTAAAGGAAGCCTAATCAAAGCAAGCAAACAAGAAGATCTGCTTTCATTATATGGGGTTGATGATGGACCGGATCTCGAAAGGCGAGAGGCTTTCATAAAGACGTATGAGAAAGGGAGGGTCGAGAGAGGCTTATTGCACGATCCACCCAACTCAGCTAAGCTAATAAATGCTGCATAAGAGAGTGGGAGGCCGGCCCCTGCCCATCTGGAGGTGCACACCCATTTAGGAACATATGCAAAGGGGTAAAGAGAGAAGTCAATGGAGAACTACCAAATCCAATGACTTTGATTTGTTCGTACCATTC